GGGAAAAATGCCATTGCCAAAAAGTGACAAGATAACATTTCCATTTATTCATAAAAAGAGACGTCCCTTTTGAAGCCAGAATGGATTTTCTTTGATATCTAACATAATGCATGCAAGGTTCTTGGACCAACCAAAGGTTCACCTGACAATCCGTAACCTTAAGAAGGACGCTCCCCAGACATTCTATTTTTCCATAGAAATAGATTCGTTCAAGAAGAACTCCAAAAGATGTTGATTGTAAATGAGAAGATTGGTTACGTAAAAATACGAAAATGGATTCGTATTCACATACATAAGAATTATATAAGAATAAAAAGAATCTTTGATTTCGTTTTAAACCGGCTTTCTTTAGAGTACTAAGACTCCAATACTCGTTGAGAAAGAATCGTAAGAAATGCAAAGAAGGGGCATCTTTTACCCAATAGCGAAGGGTTTGCACCAAGATTTCTACATGGACAGGGTAGGGGATTAGGATATCTAACACAAAATCGAAATGTGAAAAATTGTCTTCTAAAAAGGGAAATATTGAATGAATGGATCGTAAATTATGAGATTTGACTATCTTTTGCCTTTTCCCTTCTAGAGAAGATATTAATCGTAGAGAAAATGGAATTTCCACAATAAATGAAAACCCCTCTGATAGGATTTGAGAATACAAATCCTTGTTGCGGCCCCAAAATGGATTTTTCTTCAAATCATTCGTAGAAATCAGAAAGTGGTTCTGTTTATACATTCGAATAATTAACCGTTTCACAATAAGTAAACTGGATTTATTTTCATAATCCCGATTTTCTGACAAAAAGGATCGACTCAAACTACGATCATGAGCAAATGCATAAATATATTCCTGAAAAATAAGTGGATATAGAAAGTCCTGTTGTCGAGATCTCTCTAACTGTAAATCTCTTTGGATTTCCTCCATTTGAAATTCGATTGGAATCAAAGGTAGTTTAGGGGGTTATCAAATGCTACATAGTACGATACAGTCAAAACGGGGTATTCTTTTCTACTAAGAAAAAATACCTCGAACTTATCAACAGATTCTCTGCCCTTTCTTTTTTACATTTCATTTAGTCTATGTTATAGGATAAGAAGATGGTTAGAAATCTTTTATTTTTTAAACCTAATCGCTCTTTTGATTTCGGAAAAATTCGTTATCAATATACTGCTTCTTTTACACACCTCCATTCCATAATATAGAATGCTAATAGTTAGGATTCAGTAAAAAAAGATAGAATCCACTCGTGGTAGAAGAAGCTCTTCCCGTATCAGGCACTAATCTACTTTTAACGTCTAATTAGATCGGGAAATTATTCCAATTAAGAACAAAAGTTGGTTGCTTTTTCTTTCTAATAAAAAATTGAAGCCCTGGGGCCATATCCATTTATTCATTCGACCCAACTTTCTTTTGTTCCATTCCAAGAATTTCAACAGGGTTTTCTACCGATCCTATAAAAATAAAATACGCTTGGAACTTTCCATTGATACGACATGCTATTTTTTCCATCCATTCCCTTTCAGGATCAGTCGCGGTCTTCCAAACTTTTCCAATGGTATGGACGAATTCCTCGCTTCATCTATATGTGTAAAAGATTCTAGCCGCACTTAAAAGCCGAGTACTCTACCGTTGAGTTAGCAACCCGAATAAAAGCGAAATGAAAAAAAAATGTAGTTTTTCAACTCAGGGATGTTATAGATACACTATAAAAATAAAAAATAAATCAAGTTGAATTGAAACAAAGAGAAAGGAGATGAACTAATCAAATCATTCAACAAATAAAAAAAAAAAAAACAGATCATTTTAATTTGGTAAAAAAACCTATGGGACGGAAATAAATGGACCCCTTCTCACTTATCAAGATGAATTATATTTGTTCGATACACTGTTGTCAATATAAAAAAAAAATGGTGAAAAAAGAATAAACTGGAATAAAGAAAAATAAATTGCATTTTATTTGAAATAAAATTAACAATCCAATAATATTCAACCTCTATTAGCACTACATATCTAATCTACATATTGTATAGATAGATACAATAAAAAATCTAAATGGAAGAAAAAATCGTTGCATAATAGATGGATTTCATCAATCTAAGTGGAATAAGTAAAGTAGATTTCTTTCGGTTAGTGGAGTTCTAATGAAAACCGCACAATTGAAGGAAATGTCCCGATTTTTTATTTATCGTATCAAGTTTTTTCGTTCTAGACCGTCAGATTCGATGGAAGCAATGATAAATAGATACGAATAGAACAGAAAAAGGGGGGTAAAAAAAACAAGTATAGAAAAACTATAGAAAATTCTATACAAGTTGGTACCCCCCTTGGTATTACTTTAATTTAATTTCGTTTGATTGGACGGAAGTTCCTTAAAAACTTCCGCTTTCTTTAAAAGATTATGAACAGTTACTGTGGGTTGAGCCCCTATTTCGAGGAAATATAGAATAGCAGGAACATTTAAATAAGTTTGGTTCTTTATTGGATCATAAAACCCCAGTGTTCTAAGGTCTTTTCCTTCTCTGCGAGATCGAACATCAATTGCAACAATTCGATAGACGGCTCATTGGGATAGATATAGATGAACAGGACCCCCCCTAGAACCGTATAAGAAGTTTTCTCTTCGTACGGCTCGAGAAAAAATGATTGAATTCAAAGTTTTGTCTATGTATATATACAATTCGAATATTATAATAAATCAATGACAAAAGAGCCTATAACATAGACTATACTATGATTTCAGTCTTTTTTATTTGCAGGAAGAAAATAAAAAATAAACCATTCGTACTCATAACTCAAGTTAGATAATTTTCAAAGAAAATCTTTAGTCAATTTCATTTATTGATTAGATAATTTTCAAAGAAAATCTTTAGTCAATTTCATTTATTGAGCGGTCTTTACCCCGCTTTCTTTGTCTCGTTTAAAATTCGATTTAGATTCTTGAGTTTGATCCAATTCTTGAGACTAGCGAGACAATTCAAACGGCATTTCCTTGTTTTTGGATCCTTATTTTTTGATTTTAAATCATTGGGTTTAGACATGACTTCGGTGCTTCTTTTCTTAATGCTTTCAAAATGGCAGCAACATACCCCTTGTTGATTAAAGAATCATACGGACAGTTGATTCCCCGTGATACACTTTGAATCCAAAAAGTTTGATCAATTGCAACAAGTTTTTTTTTTGAATTGCAAACTTGTTTGAATTGGATCCTTCAGATTTGTATATATTATATGGAAGAAGATATATTTACGAAGTTGTTCAGATTGATTGGCATTAACCCTAGATTCTTGACCCCGAAAAAGAACTGAATCCTTTTCTACTCGAGCTCCATCGTGAACTATTAACAACTCCCCCAAAAGGAAGGGTTCTAATGTAAAAACAATGTCGAGACAAGAGCACCTTCATCATTTATTACTAGATAAATGGAAAATGGTGGATGAAAAAATCCACAAAGGATCATATCCTTCAAGTCGCACGTTGCTTTCTACCACATCGTTTCAAACGAAGTTTTACCATAACATTCCTCTTATTTGGAACTGAATTGATTCAATCGTGGAATCATGAATAGTCATTGGTTGAGTTGTACATAGCCGTCGTACTCTAGATCTTATATTTTCTATGTATGTGTAACTTCTATATAGGAGATATGTGTAATATGGGTAGTGGAATTATTTTTCTGAAAAAGTCTTAGCATGACAGCAACTTTAACATACCTAAATCTATTTTTAGATAAAATAGAATAGAAAGGAGTAGAAATCTAGAATCTATAAATATAAACAAATAACGTTTTGAATCTTCATCTTCAAGTGATTGATATAGAATAGATTCCACCTTTTCTACTTTTTGAATCCTAGAAATTCCATTCTTGTGATTGAACTAAAACGACACGTACCATATAACCATAACCCTATAGATAAGCTAAACATTTCTTCATTTTAAATGGATTTTGGTTAACATATTTTCAATACTAGTCTTTTCATAAAGTGCAAAAAAATAGGGGATAAGATAAACCATCCCCGCCCCAATCATTTCATCGATTTCCAACTCTGCATTTGAACTAAACACGAAATACAAAAAAAATGGATATGCTCTGGGACGGAAGGATTCGAACCTCCGAATAGCGGGACCAAAACCCGTTGCCTTACCACTTGGCCACGCCCCATTTCCATTTTAAATTCACACTAAAAAACAATAGTCTTGTTATTTATTTTTTGTCAACTCCAGTCCAAAGATCTATATATCTATAGAATATACTGGTATTAGGATTTTGATACATATTATTATAGATTATAGATATTATCTATCTATAATAGAATATAATAGAATTTATTGATCATTACATAGAATTCAATTAAGATATTGTATGAAAGTATGATTCCTTCTATTCTCCTTTGAGAATTGGAGGATTTTTGATTGGGTGGATTTCAAGAAAAAGAAAGAAGGATTTTTTGTATACCTTACCGACTTTCTTCCTTTTTCCGTATCTCAAAAACTCAATCAAATTGCAATTATCTCCAAGAACAAAATGTCTGCTATGCTTAATACCGCAAGTTTGATCTGTATTAATTCTGCCCTTTATTTGAGTCCTTTTTTCTTCTTCGGCAAATTGCCTGAAGCCTATGCTTTTTTGAATCCAATCGTAGATATTATGCCAGTCATCCCTTTGTTTTTTTTGCTCTTAGCTTTTGTTTGGCAAGCTGCTGTAAGTTTTCGATGAAATCTTTAATAAAAATATCCTATAAAATGAATGCATGATTTTTCGCGAAAAATTGCTAACAACTGCAAAAATCAGATAGTCTGAACCTTAGATTCGGACACTAAAATTATTGGATAGTCGCCAAAACTCTGGTTTACCCGTATTTCCTCATTTTAAATCCTTTATTCATTCCAGGGAAAGACCCTAACCCCATTAGGGTCTCCCACAACATCTAATTTGAATAGGAAAGTATTTTTTTAATGAAAAAAAATACGATTTCTTGGTTTCAAAATATGTGGTAGAAAAATG